TCTTAATTAAGATGTTTAAAAGTTAATCTTGCCTTTCTTCGGCGATATAATTTCTTTTAACGTAATTTACTTAGTTTATGATGTTGCTTTTTGTTTTACTTAAGATTAGATAATAAAAGTTATTTCTTATTTACAATCAATTATATTTATTAATCATTATCTAATAAAATGAGATAAAAATTAAAGGAAAGAATTAATAATTGCACACTAATCAAATAAATATTTATTATAAGAATAGGACCTTGTTTATTAATTGATTTTGCGGTAGTCCATTAATGTGTTAGTTTTTGTTGGCCATTTAGATTGAATGACCCCTTTCTGGATATGTTGATGAAGTGATAGGGGGGGGAGAGTATTCGTAGATACTATTTTTTTTGCTGGATGAGGTATTAATTTGTTTTGGCTTTTGGGAAAGATTTTTTTCCCCCTAAATCTTATAAGAAGTTTTATCCTGTCCTTTTAATTTTGTATTATATACTAATTTTGTTTTCTAAATGATTTTATTTTTTAGTATTATTTATTGTTTGTTGAGTTACCTCAGACACAATAAATTTTGTTTTTCTGGCGAATATCGTGCCAGCAACCGCGGTTATACGATGGGAGGTTAGTATTGATTATTGGTTTGTAGTAATATTTTTGTTTTTATTTATATTTTAATTTTTGGGTGAAATTTGTTTTTATTTTTGAAGTATTTTGTGTGATTCTGTGAAACTTGAGTTATAAACGAGGATTAGATACCCTTTTATTTCGAGTGTAAATTTTTAGCTTGGGTAGTGGTAGTTAGGATCTTGAAACCCAAAGGATTTGGCGGTATTTTAGTCTTTTCAGAGGAACCTGTCCCTTAAACGACGATCCACGATTTGAATTACTTATTTTTGTGTTCAGTTTGTATACCTCCGTCATAAGAATATCTTTTTAGGGTAAATTTTCTTATTATTTTAAGAATAGTATGTCAGGTCAAGGTGCAGCTTATGAGTAAGTGGAGTTGGGTTACATTGTATTTTATAAGCGGATTTATTTGTTTGTTTATGTAATGAAGTTGGATTTGATTGTAAATTTATTTAAATAAGTTTTTTGATTTTAGCTCTAAAATAAGCACACATCGCCCGTCGCTCTCGTGTTGAAATGAGATAAGTCGTAACATAGTAGTTGTACCGGAAGGTGTATCTAGTAAGTGTCGAATTGTAGCTTTTGAGAGAGCGTTTTATTTACACTAAAAAGGATGACTGTGCGATTCAGTTCAATTTGATTGGAACATCTTCTTACTTTTGTTTTTGTTATTTGGTTTTGGGAAATTTCCTTTTATTTAGTATTTAAAAAGAATTTTTATTTTTAGTAATAGCATACTAGTACCGTGAGGGAATTGTTGAAATATTTGAAATATTTATTTTATTTTAAGTATATTTTGTTGGTATTACCTTTTGTATCAGGGTTGATTAAATTTGTTTAATTTATTTTTATTTCTCGATTTCATAAGAGCTGACTGTTAATTTTGGTTAGTGTTGCATCATTATCAATAATTTTTGTCTGTAGAGATATTCTATTCGTTTGTGAGGGTATCTAGTTTTTTAAGAATTAAATTTAATTTACTTTTGGTCTTTATTTTCTTTATTTTTAAGAATTTATGTTCCAGATGTAATTTAATAGGGGATAAGCTCTGTTATTTTCTATAATTTTTGTTTTCTGTAATTTTTGTAGGATTAGAATCGTCCATCTTTTATTACGTTGTAGTATCTGTTACTTTTATTTGATTTTCTTTTATTTAGATAATTATTGAAATACTTAATTTAATGTTTTATTTGAGGTAAAAATGATTAAATTAGTATAATTTTTTGTTTAGTTGTTTTTCTTATTATTGTTGTTTTTAAGGAATTCGGCAAATTTATATACTCACCTGTTTATCAAAAACATGGCCTCCTGTTTGTTTAGGAGGTCTGACCTGCCCAGTGATTTTATTTAACGGCCGCGGTATTCTGACCGTGCAAAGGTAGCATAATCATTAGTCTTTTAATAGGGGGCTGGAATGAAAGGTTTGATGAAGTATAGGCTGTCTCAATAATATATTTAAAATTTAACTTTCAAGTTAAAAGGCTTGAATTTTGTAGATAGACGAGAAGACCCTATAGAGCTTTATAATTTATTGGTTGGAGTTTTTTAGATTGACATGTTTACTTCATTTTTTAATTTATTTTGTTGGGGTGATGAAAATATAAGATTAACTTTTTTATTTATTGTACATTGATATATGATTTTTAGATCCATTATTAGTGATTATTAGATGAAGTTACCTTAGGGATAACAGCGTAATCTTCTTTTGGAGTTCAAATTTGCAAGAAGGCTTGCGACCTCGATGTTGGATTAAGATTATAATTGGGTGTAGTAGCTTGATTAATAGGTCTGTTCGACCTTTAAATTCTTACATGATCTGAGTTCAGACCGGTTTAAGCCAGGTCGGTTTCTATCTTCTATTCATCAGTAGTTTTTAGTACGAAAGGACCATTATTACGGAATAATTTCTTGATTTGATTATTATTAGCTATTTTGGCAGAAAAGTGCTATGGATTTAGGTTCCATCTATGTGAGTGTTTATCTTACAGATAGTACTTGCTTTTTTTTGATGTTTTGATTGATTTTTTGGGTGGTGTTATTTTGATTATTGGGGTTTTGGTTGGGGTGGCCTTTTTGACCTTGTTGGAGCGTAAGGTTTTAGGTTATATACAAGTTCGTAAGGGTCCTAATAAGGTTGGTTATTGCGGGGTTGTTCAGCCTTTTAGTGATGCCATTAAGTTGTTTAATAAAGAACAGACTTTTCCTATGAGTTCTAATTACTTATCTTATTATCTTTCCCCTGTTGTTAGCCTATTCATTTCTCTTTTCTGCTGACTGGTTGCTCCATTTTATGCTGGTCTTTTTTCCTTTAATTTTGGTTTGTTGTTTTTTTTGTGTTGTACAAGTTTGGGAGTCTATACAGTGATGATTGCTGGTTGATCTTCTAATTCTTCTTATTCTATATTGGGGGGACTCCGTGCGGTAGCACAAACTATTTCTTATGAGGTAAGTTTGGCTTTGATCTTGTTATCTTTTATTTTTTTGTGTGAGGGATATTCCCTTTCTGTTTTTTATTTATTTCAGGATTATTTATGGTTTTGTTTTTTGGGGTTTCCTCTGATGTTAATTTGGTTTTCTTCTTGTCTGGCTGAAACTAATCGTACTCCTTTTGACTTTGCGGAAGGTGAATCTGAGTTGGTTTCTGGGTTCAATGTTGAGTATAGAAGTGGGGGGTTTGCTTTGATTTTTATGTCCGAGTATGCTAGTATTTTGTTTATGAGAATATTGTTTGTGGTTATTTTTATGGGTTGCGATTTAGGCTCCGTCTCGTTTTTTTTTGAAGTGACTTTCGTCTCTTTCGTTTATATTTGGGTTCGTGGCACTTTACCCCGTTATCGTTATGATAAATTAATATATTTGGCTTGGAAAAGTTTTCTGCCTGTGGCTTTAAATTATCTGCTTTTTTTTATGGGAGTGAAGTTAGTCTTCATGGTGCTGATGATTTAATGTATAAATTGTAGCATAAACTAATAAAGTGTTTCTTTATCTTATGCTTTCAAGGCACATGCTTCTTAAAGCTTATTAGTTATTTTAATATTTTATCTCAGCTTGTTAGTACGACAGGGTGTAGAATATAAAATCTGAAGTAAATCGCTGTCAAGATTTGTCCTGTGATGATGTATGGGTCTTCTACTGGTCGAGCTCCGATTCATGTTAATAAGATTACTGTTGTAACTATTGTTCAGAATATAATTTGGTTGATCGGGTAAAATTGTATTCCTTGAAATTTTCTCTTATAAATTGGTATAATAAATAAAATGGCGATTGATATTACAAGGGCAATTACTCCTCCTAATTTGTTAGGGATTGACCGGAGGATTGCGTAGGCAAATAAAAAGTACCATTCAGGTTGAATATGGACTGGGGTCACTAATGGATTAGCTGGAATAAAATTATCCGGATCTCCTAGCATGTATGGTCTAGTTAAAGATAAGATTAATAATCTTATAATTAGGACTAGAAACCCTTGCATGTCCTTTCATGAGAAGTATGGGTGGAATGGAATTTTGTCCATGTCTCTGTTGAGGCCTATTGGGTTATTGGATCCTGTTTGATGTAGAAATAGAAGGTGGACCATCGTGGCAGCTGCCACGATGAACGGTAGTAAGAAGTGGAAGGTGAAGAATCGAGTTAGTGTTGCGTTGTCGACTGCGAATCCCCCTCAGACCCATTGAACTAATGTTGTTCCCAAGTAGGGGATGGCGGATAACAAGTTAGTGATGACTGTTGCTCCCCAGAAGGATATTTGTCCTCATGGTAGGACATATCCTATAAATGCAGTTCCTATTACTAGGAATAGGATAATCACTCCTACTGATCATGTGTGAATGAATTTATATGATCCGTAGTAGATATTACGGCCAATGTGTAAATAAATACAAATGAAGAAAAAAGATGCTCCGTTTGCGTGTAGCGTTCGTAATAATCATCCATGATTTACGTCTCGACAAATGTGATTTACTCTATAAAAGGCTATTTCGATGTTGGCTGTATAATGTATGGCTAGGAATAGCCCTGTTGCGATCTGTAATACTAGGCATAGCCCTAGCAATGATCCAAAGTTTCATCACACAGAAATGTTTGATGGTGTCGGTAGGTCAATTAATGCGTTGTTTCCAATTTTGAGTAGGGGATGTGCAATCCGTATTGGTTTATTCATTAGTTTTTTCTTCGTAGGGGTCCTCGATGAGATGCAGTGATTTTAACTACTACAGTCAATGTTAAGAATAGGTATAATACTATCCCGATAGTTAGAATGTTGTTTGGATAGTTAAATATTCTTATTGTTATGTGCTCGGCTGTTTCTGGATTTGGGTTCGTGTCTTCTGAATTATTGTTCAATATAATTGGGTCGATACATGTGATTAATAATAATGTAATTATTGCTAGTGGAATAAATCCTATTCATTTTTTTCTATATGTGAACAAATCATTTGAGGCTACTCTTGTTATGTAGATGAATAAGACTATTATTCCTCCTAGGAATACCAGAAATAAAATATAAGAAAATCATGTATTTTGGGATGTACTTGCAGTAAGTACACAGATAACTGTGGTTTGTGTTAAAAGGGTGATCCCTATCGATATAGGGTGTTTTATGGTGCTAAATAGGATTGTGTTTAGAAGAACTGCGGTCAATATTATGATTTGTCTGATTCAGAGAGTAGTTTAAATTAAAATTTTAATTTTGGAGATTAAGGATGAAGGTGTTTTCTTCTCTGATGGTTTTTTGGGGGGCTAGTCATAAGAGAATTATCTCAATTTTGGTTTACAAGACCAGTGTTTTCATTAAACTATTATAACTAATGGTATCATTTTATAAGGGGGTCTTTTTGTTTATTTGTTTGTTTGGTATTTATTCTTTCGTTAGGAATAGTAAGCATTTGCTTTGTGCTTTATTGAGTTTAGAGTTTATTGTTCTTTGTTTGTTTTTCTTCATATCTGTGATTTTTGTTTATCAGGTGTTTGATTTATATTTTCTTATATATTTTCTTACTTTTAGAGTTTGTGAGGGCGCTCTGGGCATTTCTGTTTTGGTCTCTATGATTCGCAGCCATGGTACTGATTATTTTAGATCTTATAATTTGTTGCAGTGTTAAAGTTTATATTTTTTATTTTTTTTGTGATCCCTCCGGCGTTTTTCGTTAATTATTGGGTTTTGGCTTCTTTTTTATTTTTTGGTTCTTTTTTGTTCATAATTGCGGGTTATTTAAATTCTTCTTTGACTGTCTTGGGTTGTTATTTTGGGATGGATGTTATTAGTTATGGATTGATTCTTCTTAGTTTTTGGATCTGTTGTTTAATAATTTTAGCTAGTAGTGGGGTTTATAATTTTAGTAATTATTCTTTTTGATTTTTGCTTATGAATTTATTTCTGTTGTTTTTTTTGGTGGCTACTTTTTCTAGTCTTAGTTTTTTCATGTTTTATTTGTTTTTTGAAAGTTCCTTGATTCCAACTTTTTTTTTAGTTTTGGGTTGAGGATACCAGCCTGAACGTGTTCAGGCTGGTATTTATTTGCTTTTTTATACTCTTTTTGGTTCTTTGCCTCTTCTCATTTCAATTTTCAACGTTTATGATAATGTTTTTACCTTAAATATTCATATATTTTTTTCTTTTTATGACTTAGATTTTGGTTATATGATGTATTTTTTTTTGGTCCTTGCTTTTTTAGTTAAAATGCCTATGTTTATTTTCCACTTGTGGTTGCCGAAGGCCCATGTTGAAGCTCCTATTGCTGGTTCAATGATTTTGGCTGGTGTTTTATTGAAGCTTGGTGGTTATGGTCTTATGCGTGTTTTTAGATTGATTTTTTTTTTGGGTGTTCATTTAAATTATTGATTAATCAATGTTAGATTGGTTGGGGGTGTATTGATTAGTGTTGTTTGTTTACGCCAAGTGGATTTGAAGTCTTTGATTGCATACTCATCTGTTGCTCATATGGGTATTGTTTTGAGAGGTTTGTTGACTATGACTTATTGAGGTTTGGCTGGGGCTTATATTTTAATGATTGCTCATGGTCTTTGTTCTTCTGGTATATTTTGTTTAGCAAATATTTCCTATGAGCGTTTAGGCAGTCGTAGTTTATTGATTAATAAGGGTTTAATGAACCTGATGCCTAGTATGGGGCTTTGGTGGTTTCTTTTGTGTTCCTCTAATATGGCGGCCCCTCCTACCATAAATCTATTGGGTGAGATCAGCCTAATTAATAGAATTGTTTCTTGGGGTTGATTCTCAATTCTGATTTTGTCTTTTTTGTCTTTTTTTAGAGCTTCTTATACTTTATATTTATATTCTTATACTCAACATGGCAGGATTTTTTCTTGTTTATATAGCTGTCATTCTGGCTATTTGCGTGAGTATTTGTTACTGTTTCTTCATTGACTCCCTTTAAATTTGCTCGTTCTGAAGATCGATTTGTTTTTTAATTGGCTTTACTTTAAGTAGTTTATTTAAAATAGCGATTTGTGGTGTCGTTGATGTAGTTTTACTGCCTTAGGTGATCAATTGACGTTTGAATGTTTGTTTTATTTCCTTTTTCTTCATGTTTATATTAGGGTTATTCTGCTTTTCTTTGGGTGTTTATTTTTGTTTATATAATATTTGTTATTTCATTGACTGAGAAGTTTTAGTTTTGAATTCTTCTGGGGTGATTATGTCCTTCTTGTTTGATTGAATGTCCTTGTTGTTTATAGGATTTGTTTTTTTTATTTCTTCTATGGTTGTTTTTTATAGCGAGGGTTATATAGAGTCTGACATTAATTTAGCCCGCTTTGTGCTCTTGGTTCTTTTGTTTGTCCTTTCTATAATGTTGCTGATTATTAGTCCCAACATGATTTCTATTTTGTTGGGGTGAGATGGATTGGGATTGGTTTCTTATTTGTTGGTTATTTACTATCAAAATTTCAAGTCTTATAGTGCGGGTATATTGACAGTGCTTTCTAATCGGTTAGGAGATGTTGCCTTCTTGATTAGTATTGCTTGAATATTAAATTTTGGTTCTTGGAATTATATTTTTTATTTAGAAATGTTTGGTACTTCTTTAGAAGTCAAGTTTATTTCATTTTTAGTTATCTTTGCTGCTATAACTAAGAGTGCTCAGATTCCTTTTTCTTCTTGGTTACCTGCGGCCATGGCGGCTCCTACTCCTGTTTCTGCTTTGGTTCATTCTTCTACTTTGGTTACCGCTGGGGTTTATTTAATGATCCGATTTAATTCTCTTATTCTGTCTGTAGATTTTGGTAAATATCTGTTGTTTTTTGGTGGTGTTACGATGTTCATGTCTGGCTTGGGGGCTAATTTCGAGTTTGATCTGAAAAAAATCATTGCTCTATCAACTTTGAGTCAACTTGGTTTGATAATGAGAGTTCTCTCTATGGGGTTTTCTAATTTAGCCTTTTTTCATTTATTAACTCATGCTTTATTTAAGGCTCTTCTTTTTATGTGTGCTGGTGTTATTATTCATAATTTGGGCGATTTTCAGGATATCCGTTATATGGGAGGATTAATCTGCTATTTGCCTTTGACTTGTGCGAGTTTCTGTGTTTCTAATTTGGCTTTGTGTGGTATGCCATTTCTGGCTGGGTTTTATTCAAAGGATTTGATTTTGGAAATCAGTTCTTTTACTGATTTGAATTTCATGAGTTTTATTTTCTATTTTGTCTCTACTGGCCTAACTGCTAGTTACACGTTTCGTTTGATTTTTTTTGTGGTAGGAGATAATAAGATGCTTTCTTCTAATTGTTTGGGCGATGAGAATTGATTTATATTGAAGGGTATACTTGGCATAGTTTTTATGGCAGTGATAGGGGGGAGATTTTTGTCCTGAGTTATTTTCCCTTGCCCTATGATGATTTGTTTGCCTTTTGGTTTGAAGACTTTGGCTTTTTCGGTTACCTTATTAGGTTTTGGGTTGGGGCTTCTTTTCTCTTACTTCGTTTTTGACAAGAATGTGATTGGTTTGCATTATTTATCTATTTTTTTCTTTGCTGGTTCTATGTGGTATATGCCTTATATTAGTACTCAGGGTGTCGTTTCACCTTCTTTGGCTTCTGGTTCTTCTTTGGTTAAGAGATTTGATCAGGGTTGGTGTGAATTTTTTGGTGGTCAAGGGTTTTATTCCTTTCTTCGTGGCATGTCTGGTTTTAATCAATTGATTCAGTTTAATTTAATTAGGGTTTACTTGTCTTGTTTTTTTATGTTCATTTTTATTATTATACTTATTTTTTAATTCAGGTAGCTTAATTTTAAAGCCTTGTATTGAAGATACAATTATGGTTATGTTCTTACCCTTGAGTATTTATAAAAATGTCTTTTATTTTTACAGTGAAAGTGTAATGTTTTTGTTAAACTATATAAATAAGAATAATAACGGACTTGAACCGCTAGTGAGTTAAGTTAGCAGCTTACCCTCGTTTCTACTTATTCTTTTAATTGGAACTTTGGTTCATTTTTATTATTAACAGTAATACGCCTCTCTTTTGGCTTCAATTAATCAAGTAAAGGTAATTTTATACCTAGGGTCAGGTCGAAACTGACTGTGATAATCACTTTTTACTTAAGACAAGCTGTTATTCAGCACTTTTTGAATGCAAATCAAATGTTATTATTAACTATAATCCTAGTTTGATCACTCCAGGGCTCCTTGGACTCATTCGTAGTATAGGCCGACGATTAAAATGATGATGAATACTGAGAATGTGATTATTCATTCCTTCGGTATTGATCTTTCAAAGGTTAATATTGCTGGCAGGATGATTGCAATTTCTACGTCGAAAATCAAGAAGATTACTGCAATTAAAAAGAATTTTAATGAAAAGGGGATTCGTGCAGGTTGGAAGGGGTCAAATCCGCATTCAAATGGAGAGTTTTTTTCTCGGTCTGTGATCGATTTTTTCGAAATAATAGATGCAATTATTATAATTAGAGTTGCTAGTGTTGTTGTGACGATCGCTAATATGATTATGATATTGATTATTTACTCTGAAATATTCAGGCCTTTTGATTGGAAGTCAATTATACTTTTATACTAAATAAATATCTTCCTCATCAGTAGATTGAAATATATAGGAATAGTCATACTACGTCTACAAAGTGTCAGTATCATGCTGCTGCTTCGAATCCGAAGTGGTGATTAGATGAGAAATGGTCTTTGTAATGTCGAATTAGGCATACCATTAGGAATCTTGTTCCGATGATTACGTGTAGTCCGTGAAATCCTGTTGCCACAAAGAACGTTGATCCGTATGCAGAATCTGCAATTGTAAACGGTGCTTCTATATATTCATATCCCTGTAGGATGGTGAAATAGACCCCTAGCAACACTGTGAAAAATAAGCCTTGTATAGCTTGTGAGTGGTTATTTTCGATTAGTCTGTGATGGGCTCATGTTACTGTTACTCCTGAGGCCAGTAGGATTGAGGTGTTTAGTATGGGAATTGATATGGGATCAAATGGATGAATACCCTTAGGGGGCCAAATATTTCCTAGTTCAATTGTTGGGGATAATCTACTGTGAAAGTATGCTCAGAAAAAGGAAAAGAAGAATATTACTTCCGACGTAATAAATAGAATTATTCCCCATCGTAACCCAATCACTACGGGGTATGTGTGTAGTCCTTGTATTGTTCCTTCTCGGGAAATGTCACGTCATCACTGATATATTGTTACTATTACTAGTGCAGTTCCTCTGATTATTAATTGTATATTGTACGTGTGGAATCATCTAACTAATCCTGTTACTATTGCTATTGCTCCAATAGCTCCTGTGAGTGGTCAAGGTCTTTGATCTACTAGGTGATATGGGTGATTTTGGTGTGTTGACATTAGTTTACTTCACTGGAGTAGAGAGTTCTTAATACTGCAAATACGTAAGATTGGATGATGGCCACTGCTGATTCCAGCATTAATAGGGCGATTTGGGTTACTAATAATAAGTATATGATGGTGTAGGATAATGACGGTCCTGTTCTTCCAAGAAGGGTTATTAGTAGATGTCCTGCAATTATGTTTGCTGCTAATCGAACTGCTAAGGTTCCTGGCCGGATTATATTGCTGATTGTCTCGATGCATACTATAAATGGCATTAATACTGGGGGTGTGCCCTGTGGCACTAAATGTGCGAACATGTGCTTTGTGTGATTAATTCATCCATATAGTATAAAGCCTACTCATAAGGGTATTGCTATAGTTAGTGTTATTGTTAAATGTCTTGTTCTGGTGAAAATGTAGGGGAATAATCCTATAAAGTTATTATATACGATTAGTGTGAATGTTGAAATAAAGATGAATGTTCTTCCATTGAGCCCATTCTTACCAATTAAGGTCTTGAACTCCTTATGAAGGGTTATTGTGACCTTTCTTCATATTACTATGTAACGTGTTGGGATGACTCAGTATATTATTGGTAGTATAACTACCCCAATGAAGGTCGATGTTCAGTTTAATGGTAAGTTAAATATTGATGATGATGGGTCGAATACGGAGAATAGGTTTGTTATCATTTTCAGTTATTAACATGTTTTTGCACGGGTATTTGGGAGTTATTATTTCTTATGGATGTGGGGTATAGGTAGTAGTTTCTGATTCTAATGTATACTATTGTTATTGAGAATATAATAAATAATAATGTTCATCTTATCGGTGCTATTTGTGGAATTAAGGGGTACTGAGAAATCAGTGATTTTAATTTGACATTTTAATGTTATGTTTTTAACTAACCTCTTATTTCACTAGAAGTATTTCGTTACTTTACTATTTTATGGTTTAAGAGACCATTACTTACTTTCAGTCACCTAGTGATTCTTCAGATATCTTTTGTACTCAGTTGATGAATGTTTTTGTATTGACCCCTTCGATTGTGATAGGTATAAATCTATGATTGGCTCCGCAAATTTCTGAGCATTGTCCGTAAAAAAGTCCTGGCCGGTTTATAAAAAATCTTGTTTGATTAATTCGTCCTGGTGTGGCGTCTACTTTTACTCCTAATGTTGGCACAGTTCATGAGTGTAGAACGTCTGCTGCTGTGACTAGGATTCGGATTTGTGTATGTATGGGCAGTACTGTCCGGTTGTCTACTTCTAATAGTCGTATTATTCCTGCTTCTATATCGTCTTCTGGTACTATGTATGCGTCGAATTCAATGTGATTGAAGTCTGAATATTCATATCTTCAATACCATTGGTGTCCTACCGTTTTTAAAGTGATTGATGGCTCTCTTACTTCGTCTATTAAGTATAACAATCGGAGTGATGGTATTGCGATTATAATTAGTACGAATACTGGTAGAATCGTTCATGCGGTTTCGATTTTTTGGCCGTCTAATAATATTCGGTTTAGTTGTTTATTTCATGATATGGATACTATGATGTATCCCACCATTACTGTGATGATTAGTAAGATTATTATTACATGGTCGTGAAAGTATACTATTTGTTCTATTATTGGGGATACTGCTTCTTGAAATCTTAATTGTGCTCATGTTGCCATTTTTAATGGGGGGCTAGTCCCCCATGGATGGAGCTTAAATCCATAGCACTTTTCTGCCACATTAAAACTTAGTTAATAGTGGTAATTCTGTGTAGCAATGCTCGGTAGGTGGTGTTTTTTGATATCATTCAATCGAGGTGTTTAGGGCGTCTGGTGATAGGACTTGGCGTTGTGTTGATATGGCTTCTCATATGATGAATAAAATTATAATAACTCCTACTACCGAAATTGATCTTCCCAAGGTGGATATAATATTTCATGCTATATAAGCATCTGGGTAGTCTGAATATCGTCGGGGTATTCCTGCGAGCCCTAAGAAGTGTTGGGGGAAGAAGGTCAGGTTTACCCCGACGAATATAGTTAGAAATTGTGTTTTTAATCATTGATTATTCATAGTGGTTCCTGTGAATAATGGGAATCAGTGAATTAGTCCTCCTATGATTGCGAATACCGCTCCTATAGATAAGACGTAGTGAAAGTGTGCTACCACATAATATGTGTCGTGTATTGCAATATCAATTGATGAGTTGGCTAAGACTACTCCAGTTAATCCCCCCACGGTGAATAGAAATACAAATCCCAGTGCTCATAGTAATGACGGTCTATAAGTTAATTGTGTTCCGTGCAGAGTGGCCAGCCATCTGAAGATCTTAATCCCTGTTGGTACTGCAATGATTATGGTTGCTGATGTAAAGTAGGCTCGTGTGTCTACGTCTATTCCTACTGTGAATATATGGTGGGCTCATACTACGAATCCTAATAGCCCGATCGCTATTATTGCGTAAATTATTCCTAATACTCCGAAGGTTTCCTTTTTACCTCTTTCCTGGGCGATGATGTGAGAGATTATTCCAAATCCTGGTAGAATTAGAATGTAAACTTCGGGGTGTCCGAAGAATCAAAATAAATGTTGATATAAGATTGGGTCTCCCCCTCCGGCAGGGTCAAAGAAGGAAGTGTTAATATTTCGATCTGTTAGTAATATTGTGATGGCTCCTGCTAGTACTGGTAGTGATAGAAGAAGTAGTACTGCTGTAATGATTACGGCTCATACAAATAGAGGTATCTGATCTGCCTTTATCCCTGGTGATTTTATATTGATTGTTGTAGTGATGAAGTTAACGGCCCCTAAAATGGATGATACTCCTGCTAAGTGTAGAGAGAAAATAGTTAAGTCTACTGATGCTCCGGCATGTGCAATTGCTCCTGCAAGTGGTGGATACACTGTTCAACCAGTGCCTGCTCCTCTTTCTACTAAGGATCTTGTAAGGAGTAAGGTTAAGGATGGTGGTAAGAGTCAAAATCTTATATTATTAAGACGTGGGAAAGCTATATCGGGCGCTCCTAGTATTAAGGGGACTAATCAGTTCCCGAATCCTCCAATTATAATTGGCATAACTATGAAAAAGATTATGATGAAAGCGTGTGCGGTTACAATAACATTGTAGATTTGATCATCTCCAATGAGGGATCCGGGCTGTCCTAGTTCAATTCGGATAAGTATACTTAGAGCTGTTCCTACTATTCCGGCCCATGCTCCGAATAGTAGATAAAGGGTTCCGATATCTTTGTGATTGGTGGAAAACAGTCATTGTTTCATATTTCCGCTTTTACTTTCATTAATAATGACCCTTTAATATGAAGTAAGATGGCTGAGAAATAGGCAATAGACTGTAAATCTATTCACGAGGATTTAGGTTTCCTTTCTTACTAGGCTTTGTAGTCAAAATGAATGATGTTAGGTTGCAATTCTAAAGTTGTATTTAATACTAAGGCCTAAGAAATTTTATTCCTATTTATAGCTTTGAAGGCTATTTGTTTATGTTAACATAAGTCCTTAATAGATATTAAGGAGCGAGATTATTGGAATTCCTGTTAGTGAAGTTCTTATTGTTAGTATTGTTATTAACTTATTTTGTTTTGTGTTTTTTCAGTACATGCCTGTAGTGTTTAGTGTGAAGGCACTATATATTATTCGTAGATAAAAGAATAAGGTAATTAGGGTTATTATAACTATAATGATGACTATGTGAAACTCCTTTAATATGATTAGGTTTTGAATAATAATTCATTTGGGTAAAAACCCTAGAAATGGTGGTAGTCCTGCGAGAGATAGTATACTTGTTCATATCGTGAATTTCACTGTGCTGTCTAGTTTCATGGAAAATATTTGCATGAGGTGTTGAATGGAATACTGGTGTATGATTAAAATTACTGTTACATTTAGGATTCTATATATGGTAAAGTAGGTTATTCAGTGTGTTTTTCTAATTAGTATAGATGTGATTATTCATCCTACGTGTCTGATTGATGAATATGCTATCATTTTTCGGATTGAGGTTTGATTTACTCCCCCAATAGCTCCTACCATTACTCTGGCAATTACCACTAAATTAGTGATGGCTCCGTTTGTGAGCTGATATCTTATTATGATTATTGGCGCTACTTTTTGTCAAGTTATTAAAATAATGCAATTTGTTCATCTGACTCCTTGTATCACTCTTGGAAATCAGAAGTGGAATGGGGATGCTCCGGTTTTTATAAATAGTGCTAAAAGGATGATGGTTGTCGTTTTTGTCTCTGGTTGTATCATGTCAGATAATAATACGCCTGTTAATAGTAAGATTGATGCTATGGCCTGGATTAGGAAATACTTCATGGATGCTTCTCTTTCCTGTGGTGTTCTGTGTTTATTTATTATTGGGATGAATGATAATAAGTTTATTTCTAGTCCGATTCATATGATGATTCATGAAGAAGAGGTGATTGTGATCATGGTTCCTGTAATTAGAGTTCTTGTGAAAAGTGCCGTTGAAATGTTTAATGTAATTAAAAAGAGAGAGATTAGTGCTCTCATAGATAGGGTATGAACCTATTAGCTTAATTAGCTTATCTTTTATTTTTTGGTGTATGATGCACAGGAATTTTTGATGTTCTGGGAGTAGTTTGATTCTACATGAAATAACAAAGGTGAATTGATCTCTTTATTTGTCCTATCAAGACAACCCTATTCTTCAGGCACTTTATT